GTAGCTTAACATAAAGCATAGCACTGAAAATGCTAAGACGGGTCCTAAAAAACCCCGCACGCACAAAGACGTGGTCCCAACCTTTATATCAGCCTTAACCCAACTTACACATGCAAGTCTCCGCAACCCAGTGAATACACCCTCACCCCCAACCAGTGGAACAGGAGTAGGTATCAGGAACAAACACTTAGCCCAAGACGCCTAGCATGCCACACCCCCAAGGGAACTCAGCAGTGATAGACATTAAGCTATGGGTGTAAACCCGACTTAGTCGAGGTTAAGAGGGCCGGTAAAATTCGTGCCAGCAACCGCGGTTATACGAATAGCCCTAGTTGATAATATACGGCGTAAAGCGTGGTTAGGAAGAAAAAAATAAAGCCAAATGGCCCCTTGGCTGTTATACGCTTCTAGGAGCCAGAAACCCAGACACGAAAGTTGCTTTAATAAAAATACCTGATCCCACGAAAGCTAAGAAACAAACTGGGATTAGATACCCCACTATGCTCAGCCATAAACCAAGACAAAAATACACAAAACTGTCCGCCTAAATATTACGAGCAACAGCTTAAAACCCAAAGGACCTGACGGTGCCTTAGACCCCCCTAGAGGAGCCTGTTCTATAACCGATAATCCCCGTTAAACCTCACCACTTCTAGCCCATGCAGTCTATATACCACCGTCGTCAGCTTACCCTGTGAGGGAATAAAAGTAAGCAAAAAGAGTACTACTCAAAACGTCAGGTCGAGGTGCAGCAAACGAAGCGGGAAGAAATGGGCTACATTTTCTACAACAGAATACTACGAAGATGCAGTATGAAATATTGCTTAAAGGAGGATTTAGTAGTAAAAAGGAAATAGAGTGTCCTTTTGAACCCGGCCCTGAGGCGCGTACACACCGCCCGTCACTCTCCCCAGTCAATGTTAAAAACTTACTTAACCCCAGAGCACCGACAAGAGGAGGCAAGTCGTAACAAGGTAAGTGTACCGGAAGGTGCACTTGGATAAACCCAGAGTGCAGCTAAATAGTATAGCATCCCCCTTACACCGTGAAGATATCCGTGCAAATCGGTTCACTCTGAGCCAAATAACTAGCTTAACAACCAAAATAACCTTACACCATAAATAAAAAATTTAACCCTTAAATTATTAACTAAACCATTCTACACCTCAGTACGGGAGACAGAAAAGGCCCACCTAAAGCAATAGAAATAGTACCGCAAGGGAAAGTTGAAAAAGAAATGAAATAACCCATTAAAGCTAAAAAAATCAAAGACTAAATCTTGTACCTTTTGCATCATGATTTAGCAAGTCCATCCAAGCAAAGAGACCTTTAGTTTGAGACCCCGAAACCAAGTGAGCTACCCCGAGACAGCCTATATAGAACTAGGGCCAACCCGTCTCTGTGGCAAAAGAGTGGGAAGAGCTCCGGGTAGAAGTGATAGACCTATCGAACTTGGTTATAGCTGGTTGCCTAGAAAATGAATATAAGTTCAGCCCCATAAAACTCGAATCAAAAATACAAGATAAAGACTCTGAGCTAGATATGAGAGTTAGTTTAAGGAGGTACAGCCCCTTAAACAAAGGATACAACCTTAGCAGGTGAATAAAGATCATAGCACCCAAAATATATTGTCCCAGTGGGCCTAAAAGCAGCCACCTAAACAGAAAGCGTCAAAGCTCAAACAAACAAAAATTTATTATACCGACAAGCAGTCTTATTTCCCCTATTATACTAGGCCACCCCATGCACCCATGGAAGAGATTATGCTAAAACGAGTAACAAGAAGGACTTGACCTTCTCTAAGCATAAGTGTAAATCAGATCGGACCCGCCACTGATATTTAACGAACCCAAACAAAGAGGGCAATATGAAAAACAAAAAAATCAAGAAAACCCCACAACCAAAAATCGTTATTCCTACACTGGAGTGCACAAAAGAAAGACTAAAAGAAAAGGAAGGAACTCGGCAAACCCAAGCTCCGCCTGTTTACCAAAAACATCGCCTCCTGACACCCTAAAATAGGAGGTCCGGCCTGCCCAGTGACTATAAGTTCAACGGCCGCGGTATCTTAACCGTGCAAAGGTAGCGCAATCACTAGTTCTCTAAATAGGGACATGTATGAATGGTTAAACGAAAGCTTAGCTGTCTCCCTTTTCCAGTCAGTGAAACTGACCTATCCGTGCAGAGGCGGGTATAATACTACAAGACGAGAAGACCCTTTGGAGCTTAAGGCACAAGACTCACTCATGTTAAGCAAATTTATAAATATTTAAACATAATGATATGAGACTCTGCCTTCGGTTGGGGCGACCGCGGAGTAAAAAACAACCTCCGAGTGGATAGATTTAAATCTAAAGCCAAGAGGGACACCTTTAAGCAACAGAACATCTGACCAAACATGACCCGGCCAAAAACCGACCAACGAACCAAGTTACCCAAGGGATAACAGCGCAATCCTCTCCAAGAGCCCATATCAACGAGGGGGTTTACGACCTCGATGTTGGATCAGGACATCCAAATGGTGCAGCCGCTATTAAGGGTTCGTTTGTTCAACGATTAAAGTCCTACGTGATCTGAGTTCAGACCGGAGCAATCCAGGTCAGTTTCTATCTGTAAAGCTGCTTTTCCCAGTACGAAAGGACCGGAAAAAGGGGGCCTACCCTTAAGTGCGCCCCACCCTAAACCGATGAATTTAAATAAATTCAAACAAAGGGGCACAAAAACTCCCCAATAAGGAGTTGTTAGGGTGGCAGAGTCTGGTAATTGCAAAAGGCCTAAGCCCTTTAATCAGGGGTTCAAATCCTCTCTCTAACTCATGCTTAACAACCTAATTAACCAACTAATTAACCCCTTAATCTATATTGTATTTGTTCTTCTAGCGGTAGTCTTCCTGACCTTACTTGAACGAAAAGTGTTAGGATATATACAATCTCGAAAAGGACCCAACGTAGTAGGACCATATGGCACAGTTCAACCAATCGCCGACGGTATTAAACTATTTATTAAAGAACCAATTCGACCATCATCATCATCACCCCTTCTCTTTATAATTACACCAATTATTGCACTAACACTGGCTATAATATTGACACCAATACCACTCCCCCACCCAATAACCAACTTAAGCCTGGGGATGTTGTTTATTTTAGCACTATCAAGCCTGGCAGTGTATTCAATCTTAGGATCAGGATGAGCATCAAACTCAAAATATGCATTAGTGGGAGCGTTACGAGCTGTGGCTCAAACAATTTCTTATGAGGTAAGCCTGGGACTGATTATTTTATCCATCATAGTCTTCTCAGGGGGATATTCACTTCAAACCCTAAGCACGACACAAGAAAAAATCTGGTTACTAATCCCAGCCTGACCACTAGCCACAATATGATACATCTCCACCCTAGCTGAAACTAACCGAGCACCATTCGACCTTACAGAAGGAGAATCTGAGTTAGTATCAGGATTTAATGTAGAATATGCAGGGGGCCCATTCGCATTATTCTTTTTAGCCGAATACGCCAACATCTTACTAATAAATACCCTATCAGCAATTTTATTTCTAGGAACATCCTACCTACCAAATACCCCCGAACTATCAACAATCTACATCATAACAAAAACCGCACTACTAGCTGGACTATTCCTATGAGTGCGAGCATCCTACCCACGATTTCGATATGACCGACTAATGCACCTAATCTGAAAAAACTTCCTCCCCATCACACTAGCCTTCGTACTATGACATGCAGCTCTACCAATCGCACTAGCAAGCTTACCACCACAAACATAACTTAAGAACTGTGCCTGAATGCCCAAGGACCACTTTGATAGAGTGAACTACAGGGGTTAAATCCCCCTCAGTTCTTAGAAAGAAAGGACTTGAACCTATACCAAAGAGATCAAAACTCTTAGTGCTTCCTCTACACCACCTTCTAAGATAGTCAGCTAAATAAGCTTTCGGGCCCATACCCCGAACATGATGGTTAAAATCCTTCCCCCATCAATGAACCCCTACGTATTAGCAATTATCTTATTTAGTCTAGGACTGGGTACCACCTTAACATTTGCTAGCTCACATTGACTACTAGCCTGAATAGGACTAGAAATCAACACTCTAGCAATCACTCCACTGATAGCTCAACAACACCACCCACGTGCAGTAGAAGCAACCACAAAATACTTTCTTATCCAAGCCACAGCAGCAGCAATAATTCTATTTGCAAGTACAACAAATGCTTGACTTACAGGAGAATGAAATATTAACAATATTTCCAACCCAATCACCAACATAATTATTATTTCAGCACTAGCACTAAAAATTGGGCTAGCACCAGCACACTTCTGACTTCCAGAAGTTTTGCAAGGACTAAACTTAATAACCGGACTAATTCTATCCACTTGACAAAAACTAGCTCCATTTGCCCTAATTATACAAGTGACCCAAAACACCAACCCGTCACTTCTCACCCTTCTAGGAATTTTATCCACACTAGTAGGGGGTTGAGGGGGCTTAAATCAAACCCAGATACGAAAAATTCTAGCATACTCATCAATCGCCCACATGGGATGAATAATGATCATTATCCACTATGCCCCTAACCTCACCCTTATCGCCCTAACCACCTACATCATCATAACTTCCGCAGCGTTCCTTACCTTAAAAACACTAAGCGCAACAAAAATCAACACACTCTCAACAACTTGGTCTAAAAACCCAACTCTTACAGCAATTACCCCGCTAATCCTTCTATCATTAGGCGGCCTCCCACCAATAACGGGATTTACACCAAAGTGACTCATTATTCAAGAATTAACAAAACAAAACCTCCCCCTCACAGCCACAATCATGGTTTTAACCGCTCTTCTTAGCCTGTACTTTTACTTACGACTATGCTACACAGCAACCTTAACCATCAATCCTAATACAAATAACACAATCGCCCCTTGACGAACCAAAACGACCCAAAACCTACTCCCACTAACTATAATGACCATCGCCACCTTAGGACCTCTACCCCTAACACCAACCATCCTAGCCTTAACCAACTGGGGGCTTAGGATAAATGAGACCAAGAGCCTTCAAAGCTCTAAGTAGAAGTTGAACTCTTCTAGCCCTCGAATAGGACCTACAGACATTACTCTGCATCTTATAATTGCAAATCAAATGTTTTAATTAAACTAAGGCCCCTCTAGATGAGAAGGCCTCGATCCTACAAATTCTTAATTAACAGTTAAGCGCTCAAACCAACGAGCATCCATCTACTTTCCCCGCCTTACGCCCATTAAGGCGGGAAAGCCCCGGCAGACTTATAATCTACGACTTTAAATTTGCAATTTAACATGTAAACACCACGAGGCCTGATAGAAAGAGGAATTAAACCTCTGTGCACGATGCTACAAACCGCCGCCTAATACTCGGCCATTCTACCTGTGATAATCACCCGTTGATTCTTCTCCACTAACCACAAAGACATTGGCACCCTCTATCTCGTATTTGGTGCCTGAGCAGGAATAGTTGGAACTGCCCTTAGTCTTCTTATTCGCGCTGAACTAAATCAGCCCGGATCACTTTTAGGGGACGACCAAATTTATAATGTAATCGTAACTGCCCATGCTTTTGTAATGATTTTCTTTATAGTAATACCAATGCTGATCGGGGGGTTTGGAAACTGACTTGTCCCACTAATAATCGGAGCACCAGACATGGCATTTCCACGAATAAATAACATAAGTTTTTGACTACTTCCCCCATCGTTTTTATTGTTACTAGCCTCTTCTGGCGTTGAAGCAGGTGCCGGGACAGGATGAACAGTTTATCCACCACTAGCAGGCAACCTTGCTCACGCAGGAGCATCAGTAGACCTGACAATTTTCTCACTTCATTTGGCAGGTGTTTCATCAATTTTAGGGGCCATTAATTTTATTACTACCATTATTAATATGAAACCCCCAGCTATTACTCAATATCAAACCCCCTTATTTGTATGAGCAGTGTTAATTACTGCTGTTCTCCTACTCTTATCACTCCCAGTATTAGCCGCCGGAATTACAATACTCCTAACAGATCGAAACCTAAACACCACATTTTTTGACCCGGCTGGAGGAGGAGACCCAATTCTGTACCAACACCTGTTCTGATTTTTTGGCCACCCAGAAGTATATATTCTTATTTTACCAGGGTTTGGAATTATCTCCCATGTCGTAGCTTACTATGCAGGGAAAAAAGAACCATTCGGATATATAGGTATAGTATGAGCCATAATGGCCATTGGCCTCTTAGGGTTTATCGTATGAGCCCACCATATATTTACAGTGGGAATAGACGTGGACACCCGCGCATATTTTACATCCGCAACAATAATCATTGCCATTCCAACAGGGGTTAAAGTTTTTAGCTGACTAGCAACACTCCATGGAGGCTCTATCAAATGAGAAACACCAATACTATGAGCACTGGGGTTTATCTTCCTATTCACGGTGGGCGGACTAACAGGAATCATTTTGGCCAACTCTTCCTTGGATATTGTACTTCATGACACCTACTATGTTGTCGCACACTTCCACTATGTTCTATCAATAGGCGCTGTATTTGCCATTATAGCAGGCTTTGTCCACTGATTTCCTCTGTTTACGGGGTATACGCTAAACAGCACATGAACAAAAATCCACTTCGGAGTTATATTTATCGGCGTCAATCTCACATTTTTTCCACAACACTTCCTCGGATTAGCGGGCATGCCTCGACGATATTCCGACTACCCAGATGCCTATGCCCTATGAAATACAGTTTCTTCTATTGGGTCACTAATCTCTTTAGTAGCAGTAATCATGTTCCTATTTATTATTTGAGAAGCCTTCGCTGCCAAACGAGAAGTAATATCTGTTGAATTAACCTCAACAAATGTGGAATGACTCCATGGCTGCCCCCCACCATACCACACATTTGAAGAACCAGCATTTGTTTTAACTCAAGCTAATTAACGAGAAGAGAAGGAATTGAACCCCCGTATGCCGGTTTCAAGCCGACTGCATAACCACTCTGCCACCTTCTTAGAGATGTTAGTAAAAAAATTACACCACCTTGTCAAGATGAAGTTATGGGTTAAATCCCCATACATCTCCGTATCATGGCGCATCCAACCCAACTAGGATTTCAAGACGCAGCATCACCTGTTATAGAAGAACTTCTTAGCTTTCACGACCACGCCTTAATAATTGTATTTTTAATTAGCACCTTAGTACTTTACATTATTCTGGCAATAGTATCAACTAATTTAACTAACAAATTTATTTTAGATTCCCAAGAAATTGAAATCGTATGAACTATACTACCAGCTATTATCCTAATTTTAATCGCTCTTCCATCCCTTCGAATCCTCTACCTCATAGACGAAATTAATGACCCTCATGTAACAGTAAAAGCCATGGGGCACCAATGATATTGAAGCTACGAATACACAGATTACCTAAATCTTGGATTTGATGCATACATGGTACCCACCCAAGAACTAGCCCAGGGAGAGTTCCGACTATTAGAAACTGACTATCGAATGGTGGTCCCTCAGGAATCCCCAATCCGTGTCTTAGTATCTGCCGAAGATGTTCTCCACTCTTGGGCCGTCCCATCACTAGGAGTTAAAATAGACGCAGTGCCAGGACGACTCAATCAAACTGCCTTTATTGTACTACGACCGGGTGTATTCTACGGACAATGCTCCGAAATTTGTGGAGCAAACCATAGTTTTATACCAATCGTGGTTGAAGCGGTACCACTAAAAACCTTTGAACACTGACCTATAATAATACTAGAAGAGGCCTCACTAGAAAGCTAAAATCGAATAAGCATTGGCCTTTTAAGCCAAACCTTGGTGACTAACGACCACCTCCAGTGACTATGCCACAGCTGAATCCCCTTCCATGATTCACAATCTTAATTTTTTCATGAGTTGTTCTTTTACTCACCCCAAATAAAGTTCTAGGCTACATTCAACCAAACGAGTTTATTTTACTAGACATTAAAAAGTACCAAAACCTTAACTGAGTCTGACTATGATAATTAGCCTATTTGACCAATTTGCAAGCTCTAAATTTATGGGGGTTTCACTAATCTTCATCGCCCTAGTAGTACCACTATATTTCCCAAATTCACTCCCACGATGAACCAACAACCGATTTTTCACAACCCAATCATGACTAATTGGCCGATTTGTAAACCAACTATTAATACCATTAAACATTGGAGGACACAAATGAGCACTACTATTTACTGGACTAACACTATATCTTATCTCAATAAACTTACTTGGACTCTTACCATATACTTTTACACCAACAACACAACTATCAATAAACATGGGATTTGCCGTACCACTGTGACTGGCTACAGTAATTATTGGCATACTTAGTCAACCAACATCCTCCTTAGGACATCTCCTCCCAGAAGGAACACCAACCCCTCTTATCCCGGTCCTAGTAATTATTGAAACAATCAGCCTATTTATTCGACCACTAGCTCTAGGTGTACGACTTACCGCCAACTTAACCGCAGGTCACCTACTAATTCAACTTATCTCAACAGCCGTATTTGTACTAGCATCACTAATACCAACAGTGGCATTTTTAACCGCTACAGTTCTCATCCTTCTCACACTTCTAGAAATTGCAGTAGCAATGATTCAGGCCTACGTTTTTGTCCTTCTACTAAGCCTATACCTACAAGAAAACATCTAATGGCCCACCAAGCACACGCATACCACATAGTTGACCCAAGCCCATGACCACTAACAGGAGCCATAGGCGCCCTACTTATAACATCAGGCTTAGCTATCTGATTTCACTTTAACTCAGTAACACTTATTACCCTGGGACTTATACTACTTATTCTTACCATAATCCAATGATGACGAGATGTGATTCGAGAAGGAACATTCCAAGGCCACCACACCCCTCCCGTACAAAAAGGACTTCGATACGGTATAATCCTATTTATTACCTCAGAAGTATTCTTTTTCCTAGGTTTTTTCTGAGCCTTTTATCACTCAAGCTTAGCCCCTACACCAGAATTAGGAGGATGCTGACCACCAACAGGACTCATCACCCTAGACCCATTTGAAGTGCCACTACTAAACACAGCAGTCCTACTAGCATCCGGAGTAACAGTAACATGAGCCCATCACAGCATTATAGAAGGAGAACGAAAACAAGCTATCCAATCCCTTACCCTCACAATTATCTTAGGGCTATATTTTACAGCTCTTCAAGCAATAGAATATTATGAGGCGCCATTCACCATTGCAGACGGAGTATACGGATCAACATTCTTTGTAGCCACGGGATTCCATGGACTTCATGTCATCATTGGGTCAACTTTCCTAGCCATCTGCCTTCTGCGACAGGTACAATACCACTTTACATCAGAACACCACTTTGGCTTCGAAGCCGCAGCATGATACTGACACTTCGTTGACGTAGTCTGACTGTTCCTTTACGTCTCCATCTACTGATGAGGCTCATAATCTTTTTAGTATAAACCTAATACAAGTGACTTCCAATTACTTAATCTTGGTTAAACTCCAAGTAAAGATAATGAACTTAATCATAATAATTATTATTATTACATTAATTGTACCATCAATCCTAGCACTTATCTCATTTTGACTTCCCCAAATAGATCCAGACACAGAAAAACTATCACCCTACGAATGCGGGTTTGACCCACTAGGATCCGCTCGACTCCCATTTTCATTACAATTTTTTCTAGTAGCAATTTTATTTCTTCTGTTTGACCTAGAAATTGCTCTCCTCCTCCCCCTCCCATGAGGCAACCAACTCCAAGACCCAACCGAAACTCTATTCTGAGCCACAGCAATTCTTATTTTACTAACTATAGGACTAATCTATGAATGAGCCCAAGGAGGACTAGAATGAGCAGAATAGGGAGTTAGTCCAAAAAAGACCTTTGATTTCGACTCAAATAATCATGGTTTAATCCCATGACTCCCTTATGACACCTGTACATTTTAGCTTTACATCAGCATTCACACTAGGACTAATAGGACTGACATTTAACCGAATACACCTACTCTCCGCCCTCTTGTGCCTAGAAGGCATAATACTATCTTTATTTATTGCACTAGCCTTATGAGCACTCCAGTTCGAATCAACAGGATTTTCATTAACCCCAATATTGCTCCTAGCTTTCTCTGCCTGTGAAGCAAGCACAGGCCTTGCATTACTAGTTGCCACCACCCGAACCCATGGGACAGACCATCTACAAAACCTTAACCTCCTACAATGCTAAAAGTACTTATTCCAACTATCATATTATTCCCAACTATCTGACTTTCCCCTGCAAAATTTCTATGAACAATCACAACAGCCCATAGCTTTTTAATTGCTTTAATAAGCCTATCATGATTAAAATGAACAACAGAGGCCGGATGAACCACTTCAAACTCATATATGGCCACAGACCCACTATCAACCCCATTCCTAGTGCTAACGTGCTGACTACTTCCATTAATAATACTAGCAAGCCAAAACCACATCAACCCGGAACCAATCAATCGACAACGCCTATACATTTCACTCCTTACCTCCCTTCAAACTTTCTTGATCATAGCATTTGCTGCCACAGAGATCATCATATTCTACATTATATTTGAAGCCACCCTAATCCCAACCCTAATCATTATTACCCGATGAGGAAATCAAGCCGAACGCCTAAATGCAGGTATTTACTTTTTATTTTACACCCTTGCAGGCTCCCTACCCCTTTTAATCGCACTTCTCCTCCTGCAACAGACAACCGGAACACTATCAATGATAATCCTTCAATACGCACAACCATTCGCACTAAACTCCTGAAGCCATATAATTTGGTGAGTTGGCTGCTTAATCGCATTCCTGGTAAAAATACCACTCTATGGGGTGCACTTATGACTACCCAAAGCACACGTAGAAGCCCCAGTAGCAGGATCAATAGTGCTAGCAGCAATCCTGCTAAAACTAGGGGGATACGGGATAATACGAATAATAACCGTATTGGACGCATTCAACAAAGAACTGGCCTACCCATTCATTATTTTAGCACTATGGGGAATTATTATAACAGGCTCAATTTGCCTACGACAAACAGATCTTAAATCCCTAATTGCCTACTCATCCGTAAGCCACATAGGTTTAGTAGCAGGAGGTATTCTAATTCAAACAACATGAGGGTTTTCAGGGGCAATTGCCTTAATAATTGCCCACGGATTAACATCCTCAATACTATTTTGCTTAGCCAACACAACCTATGAACGAGTACACAGCCGAACAATAATTCTCATTCGAGGACTACAAATGATTTTTCCTCTAACAGCAACATGATGATTCATTGCCAACCTAGCAAACCTGGCACTTCCTCCTTTACCGAACTTAATAGGAGAACTGACAATCATTACAACAATATTCAACTGATCCCCATGAACCATTGCTATTACAGGATTAGGAACACTAATCACAGCCAGCTACTCCCTGTACATATTTTTAATAACCCAACGAGGCCAAATACCAAACCACATCACAAAACTTTTACCATATCACACCCGAGAGCACCTATTAATGACCCTTCACCTAATTCCTATCATGCTCATAGCAAAACCAGAACTTTTACTAGGATGGTGCTACTAGTAAGTTTAGTTTAACTAAAACCTTAGATCGTGACTCTAACAATAGGTGTTAAAACCCCCTAACTTACCGAGAAAGACGGAAGATAATAAGTCCTGCTAATACTTAGAACCATGGTTAAACTCCATGGCTTCTCGGCACTTCTAAAGGATAAAAGTACATCCATTGGTCTTAGGAACCAAAAACTCTTGGTGCAAATCCAAGTAGAAGTTATGACACATACCCTAACATCACTCATACTCCTGTCAATTTTAACCTTAATCTACCCATTAATTGTAACACTACCCAAACCTAATAAACCAAACAAACTAGCCATAAGTATTAAAAATGCTCTCAGCCACTCATTCTTCATCAGCTTTACCGCACTATTAATTTTTGTGAACCAAGGAGCAGAAAACATTTGTACTAGCTGGTACTGAACAAGCATCTATACACTTGATATTTCCCTAAGTTTCAACTTCGACCACTACTCCCTCATCTTTACTCCAGTTGCTTTATTTGTAGCATGATCAATTCTAGAATTTGCACTATGATACATACATACGGACCCGAACAAAGACCGCTTTTTTAAGTACCTCCTCATGTTCCTTGTAGCCATAATTATTTTAGTTACAGCCAATAACATATTCCAACTATTTATTGGCTGAGAAGGGGTTGGAATTATATCATTTTTACTAATTGGGTGATGATCCGGACGAGCAGATGCTAATACATCAGCCCTTCAAGCCATTATTTACAACCGAGTAGGAGACATCGGATTCATTATAACCATTGCATGATTCGCCACACAAATAAACTCTTGAAATATTCAAGAAATTCTTACAGAATCAGAAACACATAACTCAATAATCCCCTTAGCAGGAATTATCTTGGCAGCTATAGGAAAATCAGCCCAATTCACCCTTCACCCCTGACTTCCAGCGGCTATAGAAGGCCCTACGCCCGTATCTGCCCTACTTCACTCTAGTACCATAGTTGTTGCCGGAATTTTCTTACTAATTCGCCTTCACCCCATGATGCAAAACAATAACACAGCACTAATAGCCTGCCTATACCTCGGACTAGCAACAACATTATTTTCCGCCGCCTGTGCCTTAACCCAAAACGATATCAAAAAAATTGTAGCCTTCTCAACATCCAGTCAACTAGGATTAATAATAATAGCCATTGGACTTAACCAACCACAACTAGCATTCTTTCACATCTGCACCCACGCCTTTTTTAAAGCTATGTTATTCCTGTGCTCGGGCGTAATTATCCATAAATTAAAAGACGAACAAGATATCCGAAAAATAGGAAATCTAATCACACTAATACCCACCACTACAACCTACCTACTAATTGGAAACATAGCATTATCAGGCATCCCATTCTTAGCTGGATTCTATTCAAAAGATGCCATCCTAGAATCACTAGTTACATCAAAACTAAGCATCCTCACCATCACCCTAACACTTATCGCCGCTTCCTTAACCGCAGCCTACAGCTACCGACTAATATATCACGTCACACTAGGACCAGGACTAATCAACCCTAAAATCTTACCAACTGAAGACGCAATGACAGTGCTTAAACCCATCAAACGGCTTGCCTGAGGAAGCATTCTAATAGGATTCATTATCTGACATAATGTACTTCCAGAAAAAACACCAACCCTAACAATACCCACATACCTCAAACTCACAGCCCTCGCAGTTATTATCATTGGTTTCACCACAGCAAAATGAATTTCTCCACTAGATGAAAAACAAATTAAAAACACACCAATAGCCCTACTATTCTACTCATTCAATATGCTAGGATATTGCCCCACACTAATTCACCGCATCTTTCCTACATTAAAACTCACCCTAGGCCAGACAATTGGCACAGCACTAGATAAAACATGACAAACCCTTTGAGTAGAAAAAATATCATGAGCACTCACCAAAGCCATCACATACTTAAACAACGCCCAACAAGCAAAAATCAAAACATACTTAACCGTCTTTTCAATCTCACTAACTACACTAATTTTAACATATACTACAATAATTTAAACCAGCCGCAGCCCGCCACGATCTAAACCACGTGTTAACTCCAAAACAACAAACAACGTTAAAAGCAGAACTCAAGCACAAAGCACCAACATTCCCCCCCCAAAAGAGTAGACAACCGCCACACCACTTATGTCATTACGCAACACAGAAAACTCTTTTAAACCATCCACAACAACCCAATAACCATCATACCACCCCCCCCAAAAAAATCCAGCCACCAGAGCCACCACAAACAAATAAATCAAGACATACTCCACAACAGAACGACCTCCTCAAGCTTCAGGAAAAGGCTCAGCAGCCAAAGCTGCTGAGTAGGCAAATACCACAAGCATTCCCCCCAAATAAATTAAAAACAGAATTAAAGACAAAAATGAACCCCCACAGCAAACTAAGATCCCACACCCAACACCAGCCGTAACTACTAAACCAATAGCCGCAAAATAAGGAGTTGGATTTGAAGCAACTGCAATAAGACCTACAACTAAAATTATCAACAACAAAGACATTGAATACATTACAATTCCTGCTCAGACTTTAACCAAGATTAATGGCTTGAAGAACCACTGTAATTATTTTACTACAAGAACACATTAATGGCCAGCCTACGAAAAACACACCCACTAGCTAAAATTGCTAACGACGCACTAATTGATTTACCAACCCCAGCCAATATCTCAACATGATGAAACTTTGGTTCCCTCCTAGGACTATGCCTGATTACCCAAATCCTAACCGGGCTATTCTTAGCAATACACTACACCTCAGACATATCAACAGCCTTTTCATCTGTAGTCCACATCTGCCGAGATGTAAACTACGGATGATTAATCCGCAACACACATGCCAACGGAGCATCATTCTTCTTTATCTGCCTTTACATCCACATTGCTCGAGGACTATACTACGGCTCATACCTCAACAAAGAGACCTGAAACATTGGAGTAATCCTATTCCTTTTAGTTATAATAACGGCATTCGTAGGCTACGTACTACCATGAGGACAGATATCATTTTGAGGAGCTACCGTTATTACAAACCTACTCTCCGCAGTCCCATACGTAGGAGACATACTAGTCCAATGAATCTGAGGCGGTTTTTCTGTAGACAACGCAACACTCACACGATTCTTCGCATTCCACTTTCTCCTGCCCTTCATTGTTGTGGCCATAACAATGCTTCACCTCCTATTTCTCCATGAAACAGGATCTAACAACCCAATAGGCCTTAACCCCAATGCAGACAAAATCTCATTCCACCCGTACTTCTCCTACAAAGACCTTCTAGGATTCGCAATTATACTTACAGGTCCTCTAACTCTAGCATTATTCTCCCCAAATCTTCTGGGAGATCCAGAAAATTTTACCCCAGCTAATCCTCTAGTCACACCCCCACACATTAAACCAGAGTGGTACTTTTTATTTGCCTACGCTATTCTACGTTCAATTCCTAATAAACTAGGAGGAGTACTTGCACTACTTTTCTCTATCCTAGTTCTCTTATTAGTACCACTACTTCACACCTCAAAACAACGAGGAATAACATTCCGCCCACTAACCCAGACCTTATTCTGAATTCTTGTAGCTGACATAATCATTCTTACCTGAATCGGTGGCATGCCAGTAGAACACCCCTTCATTATTATCGGACAAATTGCATCAGTATTATACTTTTCAATTTTTTTAATCCTCTTCCCCCTTACAGGATGATTAGAAAATAAAATATTAGATTAAGCCTGTCTTGGTAGCTTAAACAAAGCACTGGTCTTGTAATCCAAAGACTGGAGGTTAAACCCTCCCCTCAGACCACGGACAACCAGAAAAGAGAGATTTTAACTCACACCCCTGACTCCCAAAGCCAGGATTCTAAACTAAACTATTTCCTGAAAAATCTTCCATGAATTCACACTACAATGGGATAAAACATATGTATTTATGGCTTTCCATGCTCTGACACACGAAAATGAATTTAAACATTATATACATATATATGTATGTATTAGTACATATTATGTATGTATTATAGACATATTATGTATTATCACCATTAAAATATTTTAACCAAAAAGCACACCCTAAGACAGGAATACCATTGTTCTACAAGTCTCACTAGAACCCAATAATAATAACCATTAATGATAGAATCAGGGACATTTTAATTAAGAGTGGTTAATCTTCATTATTCCTGGCATCTGACTCCTATTTCATGAACATCGTTCCAAGCCCCGTTAGTGAGCCGTAAGCGGCATCTGATTAGCCAGTAGTGTCAATCATTCAGTCCTTTACCCCCCATGCCGAGCATTTTAACTATGCATGGGGTTCTCTTTTAGGTTGCTTTTCACTTGCATTCAAAGTGCAAATATAAATGTTAGTCAAGGTTGTGCTTTTCCTTGTATGTGATATTATATTTATTTGAAGACATAAATTAAGAGGCACTAACTTATAATTCAAGTGCATAATGAATAAAATTTTCTTCAACATTTCTAAAAATGATTTGGTATACACGCGACAAACCCCCTTACCCCCTACGCTCTTAAATTCCTGTTATTCTTGCCAAACCCCTAAACTCAAGACAGGTTCAAGAACGTGTCAGTCAACAAGTTGTGATATAAATTAACAATAGCATATATATATATACACATTAAAAATTTTTTAATTTTAATAAAATTTTAATAACACATTTTTCTTAAGAAAAAATTACTAAAAAATTTAGGCACTAAAAATTTCAATGTTTATTTACTT